GATATAAAGAGTTTGATCCTGGCTCAGAATTAATGTTATTAGTTAATCTTACACATGCAAGTTAATTATTAATTAGCGAACGGGTGAGTAATATGCAAAAATTAATCTAAAATATTTTAGATAAGTTTGTATAAGATTATGTTATTAAAAACAATAAAAATTTTTAAACTATAATCTTTAGTTGGTCTTTGAGGATGTACAACCACATTGGAATTGAGAATGGTCCAAACTTTTTTAAGGCAGCAGTGAAGAATATTGGGCAATGAGCGAAAGCTTGACCCAGTTAAACTAATTATGTGAAGAAGGCTGAAAGTTGTAAAGCATTAAATTGTATTTAAAAATAATGATAAAATACAATTTTAGTTCCGGCAAATTTCGTGCCAGCAGCCGCGGTAAAACGAGAGGAGCTAACATTATTCGAATTTATTGGGCGTAAAGTATTAGTAGGTTGAAAATTAACAATTATAATTAAAATAGCTAAGTTTATTTTATTATTATAAAATTTTTCTAGAGTTTAAATGAAGGTTTTAGAATTTTAAATGTAACAGTAAAATGTTTTAATATTTAAAGGAATCTCAAATGCGTAAGCATTAATCTAATTTAATACTGACACTGATTAATTAAAGTATAGGGAGCAAAAGGGATTAGATACCCCTGTAGTCTATACCGTGAACGATAAATGCTTATTTTAATGAATAAATTATTAAAATTCAGTTAACATGTTAAGCATTTCGCCTGGGAACTACGATCGCAAGATTAAAACTCAAAGGAATTGACGGGAATTCAAACAAGCAGTGGAGCATGTGGTTTAAATCGACAATACGCGAGAAATCTTACCAATTTTTGAATATTTTACAGGTGTTGCATGGTTGTCGTCAGTCCGTGCTTTGAAGTGTATGGTTCATTCCAATAAACGGACAAAACTCTTATGTAATTTAATGTTTATTATATTTATATATTATTAAGGATATCTTAAGTGAAAAAAGAATGACGTCAAATCTTCATGACCCTTATAAATTGGGCTACTTTCATGTGCTACAATAACTTTTTCAATAATTAGTATTTAAGTAATTATATACGAATAAAATTAAAGTTGTCGAATTATTTTCTGAAACTCGAAAATATGAAGTTGGAATTGCTAGTAATCGTAAATAAGAATGTTACGGTGAATTTGTTCTTGAATTTTGTACACACCGCCCGTCACGCTATGGGAATCTTATTTACTTGAAAATTGTAAAATTTATAGTGAAAAGAAGACTGGAGTGAAGTCGTAACAAGGTAGTTGTAGGGGAACCTGTAGCTGGAAATTTATTATTTATTCTACTACTTCATTAATTTTATAATAAAAAAATGTTTGTTTTAAATGGTATTACAATATCAACTATTTTATTTTTAATAAGTCTTTTAGGAATGTTTTTAAATCAAAAAAATATTTTGATTATGTTAATGTCATTAGAAATGATTTTTTTAGCTGTTAGCTTTAATTTAATTTATTCATCTATATATTTAGATGATATAAATGGACAACTTTTTGCATTGTTAATTTTAACTGTTGCAGCTGCTGAATCTTCAATTGGATTAGCAATTTTGGTTATTTATTATAGAATTCGTAATACTATAACAATAGAATTAATGAATTTGATGAAAGGTTAATTATTTTATTATTTAAGGGATAAAAATTTTTATTACAAGCATTTAATGAAATCCTTGGTAAGTTAAATATAGGACGTTAATCTACGAAATTTATAAAGAGGTTTAAACTTGTGAATTATAATTTTCCTAAATTTTGAAACAACTAAAAAAATGTAAATAATGTGAATTGAATCATCTTAGTAACATTAGAAATTGAAATCAAACGAGATATTAAAAGTAGCGGTGAGCGAAATTAAAAATAAGCTTATTAAATTTATAATAATAATTATAATAAAGACTAAAAAAGGTATAAGTCCTGTAATAATTAATAAAATATAAATTTAAATTTAGTAATATGATTAAAATTGTATGAAAATAGAAGAACCACCTTCTAAGCTTAAAAATTTAACTTGACCTATAGTGAACTAGTACTGTGAAGGAAAGGATAAATTTAATTAAATAATTGAAATTGAATGTTTATAATTTACTCGAAATTTCTATGAAATAACGAGATGCTTTTTGCATAACGAGTCAGCAAGTTAATAAATATAGCAAAGAATAATAGAAATATTTTTTGTTACATTTAATAAGTTATATTTATTAGACCTGAAACCAGATGATCTAACCATTTTCAAGTTAATAAAAAAATAAAATTTTTTTGAGGACTCAACTCGTGTATGTAGCAAAATACTGAGATGAATTATGGTTAGGAGCGAAAGACTAATCAAATTTGGTTATAGCCGGTTTTTCACGAAATGTATTTTAGTACATCATTAATTATATACAGAATTAAGGTAAAGTACAAAATAAGGAAAAGGAATTAATTTTTTATAGCACTTATTTTAACTCGGAATTTAATTCTTGAAAATATTAATAGTCAGTCTTGAGGCGATAAGGTTTTAAGACTAAAGGAAAACAATCCAGATCGTTTACTAAGATCTCGAAATATGATTTAGTAATATAAAAAATTTTAAGAATCAAATATTAATATTTTTGATAGGCTTAGAAGCAGCTTTTCATTAGAGAAAGCGTTTTAGCTCATTATTTTTTCTTAAATTTTTAAAAATTTAGGAGTTTAAATCATTATATCGAAGTAACGAATTATAAATATAAAATTTATAATGGTAGTGAAACATTTAATTAGATAATTTTTATTTATTGTAAAATAAATATAAAATTTTACATTAAAGAGATAATGCTGACATGAGTAACGAATAACTATGTATAAAACATAGTCTTTATATATTCTAGGTTTTTAACGTAATTTTTAATGCGTTAAGTGAGTCGGTCCTTAAGAAGTTAGATTAAAATCATATTTGATAGGAAATTTTTAAAATTTTAATTATATGTAAATAAATTATTTATTAAAATAAAGATTAATTGTATTATGTAGTTTTTTGATAAATTAATATTTTAAATTTTTATCAAGAAAAACTTATAATTAAAAAAACCGTACTAAAACCGACGCTGGCGATTTTATTTAAAGGATTGAAATAATTATATTAAAGGAACTCGGCAAACTATTTTTGTAAGTTCGCGATAAAAAATACCATTTAAAAAATGGGATATAACGAAAGCAACGACTGGTTAACAAAACCACAGAACTCTGCAAATTTTAATAAAGATGTATAGGGTTTGAAGCCTGCCCAGTGCTTAAAAATGAAATATATTAATGAAAAGTTAATATTATAAATTTAAGTAAACGGCGGTTCTAACTATAAGAATCCTTAGGTAGCGAAATTCCTTGGCGGGTAAATTCCGTCCTGCATGAATGGCGTAACGATTGCTTTACTGTCTCTAATATAAATTCAGTGAAATTACAATATCTATGAAAATGTAGATTACTTACAATAAGACGGAAAGACCCTAGATCCTTTACTTTTATTTTGTATTGTGAAATTTGATAGGTTATGTAGTATAGATGGGAGTATTTTATATACAAAATTGAAATACCATTAAATGTATAAATTTTTACTAATATTTGTTTACTTATTTTTAACAAAGACCGTATAAAAAAGAAAGTTTACTTGGGATGAGTACCTCCTAAAAAGTAACGGAGGTGTACTAAGGTAAATTTATATTATAAATGTAACAGTGTATAATTTGCTTAACAATAAGATTTATAAATCAAATTGAGACTAAAGTCAGTTGTAGTGACCCAATAATTAGAGTGGAATAATTATTGTTTAACAGCTAAAAGGAACTCTAGGGATAACAGATTCATCGTGATTAAAAGTTCAAATTAAAATCACGGTTTGATACCTCGATGTCGACTCATCTTATCCTGAAGTTGAAGAAGATTTCAAGGGTCTAGTTGTTCGCTAGTTAAAAAGGTACGTGAGTTGGGTTCAGAACGTCGTGAGACAGTTCGGTCCCTATCTATTGTAAGAAAAAAGAAAAAAATAAAGAATTATTTTTAGTACGAGAGGAATAAAATAAATTAACCTATGGTCATATAATTATTAATATTTCATTAATAATGTTAAGTAGCTACGTTAGTTTAGTTTAAATACTGAATGAATCAAATTTTGTATTAAAGCAACTTTAAAATTTTTCAAGAATGTTCTAAAAGAAAATTAGATTGATCGGTTTGAAAATTAATTTTAGTAATAAATAATAATTACAAATACGAATTATTCAATAAAATTTTTTTAACTTAATTAAGTAAATAATATGCTTATTTAATAAATAATTAAATAAATTAAGGGAGAGAAACTCAATTGGTTGAGTATTAGTCTGTCGCATTAAGAGGTTGCGGGTTCGAGTCCCGTCTCTCTCGTTTAATAAATTAAAGATAATTAATTGTAAATTTTTATAATTATGTTTATTTTTTCATTTAAATGAATATCAAGATGAATATTTTCCACAAATCATAAAGATATAGGTACTTTGTATTTAATTTTTGGGGCTTTTTCTGGTGTTTTAGGAGGCTGTATGTCTATGTTAATTAGAATGGAATTAGCACAACCTGGAAATCATTTATTGTTAGGTAATCATCAAGTATATAATGTTTTAATAACAGCACATGCATTTTTAATGATATTTTTTATGGTTATGCCAGTAATGATAGGTGGTTTTGGTAACTGATTTGTTCCTATAATGATAGGTAGCCCGGATATGGCTTTTCCAAGATTAAATAATATTTCATTTTGATTATTGCCACCTTCACTTTGCTTATTATTAATTTCTTCTATTGTTGAAGTAGGTACAGGAACAGGGTGAACAGTTTATCCTCCGCTAAGTTCAATACAAAGTCATTCAGGTGCTTCCGTAGATTTGGCTATTTTTAGTTTACATTTATCTGGTGCTTCTTCAATTTTAGGTGCAATAAATTTTATATCTACTATTTTAAATATGCGAAATCCAGGTCAAAGTTTATATAGAATACCATTGTTTGTTTGATCAATTTTTGTTACTGCATTTTTATTGCTGTTGGCAGTACCTGTATTAGCAGGTGCTATTACAATGTTATTAACGGATCGTAATTTTAATACATCATTTTTTGATCCTGCTGGTGGAGGAGATCCTATTTTATATCAACATTTATTTTGGTTTTTTGGACATCCTGAAGTGTATATTTTAATTTTGCCTGGATTTGGTATGGTTAGCCATATAGTCTCAACTTTCTCAAAAAAAGCCGTTTTTGGATATATAGGTATGGTATATGCTATGGTTTCTATAGGTATATTAGGATTTATAGTATGAGCTCATCATATGTATACTGTAGGTTTAGATGTAGATACACGTGCTTATTTTACTGCAGCAACTATGATTATAGCTGTCCCTACGGGAATAAAAATTTTTAGTTGAATAGCAACTATGTGAGAAGGTTCCATTGTTTTTAAGACTCCTATGTTATTTGCTATAGGTTTTATTTTTTTATTTACAATAGGTGGTTTAACTGGAATAATATTAGCTAATTCAGGATTAGATATAAGTTTACACGATACTTATTATGTAGTAGCGCATTTTCATTACGTACTTTCTATGGGAGCAGTATTTGCTATTTTTGCTGGGTTTTATTATTGGTTTGGTAAAATTACAGGATTACAATATTCAGAATTATTAGGGCAAATTCATTTTTGATCAACTTTTATTGGAGTAAATTTAACTTTTATGCCTATGCATTTTTTAGGATTAGCTGGTATGCCTAGAAGGATACCTGATTATCCAGATTCATACTTTGGTTGAAATTGAGTTGCCTCTTATGGCTCATATATTGCTTTATTAAGTACATTATTTTTTTTTTATTTAGTTTTTATTTCATTAACATCTAAAAATAGTTGTTCAGATTTTCCATGAGATTTTTTACCTGATTCTGAGTATCATAATAAAAAAGGAACTTCTAGTTTAGAATGAGTGGTTACTTCACCTCCAGCATATCATACTTTTGAAGAAACTCCTGTAGTTTATGAATCTAATAAATAATTTATAATATTTATCGAATATATGACAATTTTCCTTATATTTTTAATTGTTTTTAATCCATTTTTATTTAGTTTTTCAGATGTTGCAGAGAATTGACAATTAGGTTTTCAAGATCCAGCAACACCTATAATGGAAGGTATAATTAATTTGCATCATGATTTGATGTTTTTTGTATGTACTATTTCAATTTTTGTATCTTGAATGCTACTACGAACTATTTGATATTATAATGAAAATAACAATAATATATCTTCTACGCTCACACATGGTACTTTAATAGAAATAATTTGAACTACCACTCCTGCCATAATACTTTTAATTATAGCTATACCTTCTTTCTCTCTTTTATATGCTATGGATGAAGTAATTTCTCCTACTATAACAATTAAAACATTGGGACATCAATGATATTGAAGTTATGAATACTCTGATTATTTGAATGAAGATAATGAAACCATTAATTTTGATAGTTATATGGTACCAGAAGAAGATTTAGACTTTGGGGCATTCCGTTTATTAGAAGTAGATAACAGAATGGTAGTTCCTGTAAATACACATGTAAGAGTTATTGTATCTGCGGCTGATGTTTTACATAGTTGAGCTGTTCCTTCATTAGGTGTTAAGTGTGATGCTGTACCAGGACGATTAAATCAGACTTCTATTTTTGTAAAACGTGAAGGTTTATACTATGGGCAATGCAGTGAAATTTGTGGTATAAACCATGGTTTTATGCCTATTGTTGTTGAAGTAGTAAAATTGCCTAATTATATTTTTTGAATTTCAAATAAGTTAAGCGAATAAAAATACTTTGCTGTATTATGAAAACTTCAACATTAAAATTTATTTTTATATTCTTTATTTTTATAATTTTATTTTATCCTAATTCTAAAATTATAAAAAATATCAAGCTTATATTTACTAATTTTTTTAAAAAGTAAAATAAATGAAATGCATAATCTTAGCTATCCATTAAAAAAATTACAAAAACACCCTTTTCATTTAGTAGATCCTAGTCCATGACCTTTTACAGCTTCTATTTTTGCATTTTCATGTGCTATTAGTGCAGTTTTATATTTCCATACATTTATTTTAGGTAAAAATTTATTAATTTTAAGTTTTATTTCTTTATTTTTCATTATGTTTGTTTGATGACGTGATGTTATACGTGAATCTACATTTGAAGGTCATCATACAGGATTAGTCCAAAGAGGTTTACGTTATGGAATTATTTTATTCATTGTATCAGAAATTTTTTTCTTTGTCGCGTTTTTTTGAGCATTTTTTCATAGTAGTATATCACCAGCTGTTGAAATAGGATCAATATGACCACCAAAAGGTATAACTGTTCTGAATCCTTGAAATATTCCTTTTTTAAATACATTAATTTTATTATTATCAGGTTGTACTGTTACTTGAACACATCATGCAATTGTTTCTAATTACCGATCACAATCTATAATTAGTTTAACTTTTACTATAATTTTAGCTGTGATTTTTACATTATTTCAAGCATATGAATATAATGTAGCTGATTTTAGACTTTCAGATGGTATATATGGTTCTACATTTTACATGGCTACAGGTTTTCATGGTTTTCATGTATTTGTTGGTACAGTGTCATTATTTATTTGTTTAATACGCTTAATGCGTTACCAATTAACAAGACAACATCATTTTGGTTTTGAATTTTCTGCGTGATATTGACATTTTGTTGATGTTGTTTGATTATTTTTATTTGTTTCTATATATTGATGAGGAGGTGTTTAAATTAAAAATATAAATATGCATTTTTTTCTTTTTATAATCATACTAATTATATTTATTTCTCAAGATATTTTGTTATTTAATGAAGAATCTTTAATATTACTTTGTTTTATTGGTTTTTGTTGAATATTTTTAGATAATTTAGGTAATTCTATTAGTTTATATTTTTATAAGCAATCAGAAAAAGTCCAAAATGGTTTTTTAACATCTTATAATGATCTTTTGAAAACGTTTAAAAGTAAACTTGATATAAATTTTAAAAAAAGTAAATTATATATTTATTTTTTTAATATTAAAACTTATTATAAAAATTTTAATTTAAATATTATAAATAAGTTAAATCATTTACAAGTTACAAAAAAACAAATTGTATTTAAAAATAAATTAGTTTTTATTTATAATTTAGAACAACAATTTTTAAAATTAATAACTTTATTAATTTTAACTAAAATCAAAAAATTAGTTTTATTAAATTTATTTTATAAAAATGACTTAAAAATTTCTAATTTTGTTTGCATAAATAAAATTTGTTTGCTAGAATATTTGAAAACTATATAATAATTTTTTATTAATAGCGAATATAGATAAAATAAGGTTAAATCATTAGTTTTCCAAACTAACATTTAGGAGTTCAAATCTCCTTATTCGCTAAAAATTACTCGCTTGGTGAAAATGGTAAACACGGTGGATTTAAAATCCACTCTCATTCTCAGAGTTATTGGTTCAAGTCCAATAGTGAGTACTAAAATTTTAAGAATAACTTAAATTATTTAATTAAATATGCGTTTTTTAAAACTTCCCATTATTACTATACTTAATAATCATGCTTTAGCTTACCCTACTCCAACAAATATACATTATGCTTGGAATTTTGGTTTTTTAGCTATTATTTGTTTAATCATTCAAATCTTGACTGGTGTTTTTTTAGCGATGCATTACACCCCTCACGTAGATTTAGCTTTTACTAGTGTGGAACATATTATGCGTAATGTTAATTTTGGTTGGTTATTACGTTATATTCATGCAAATGGAGCATCTATGTTTTTTATTGTTGTTTATATTCATATTTTTCGTGGTTTATATTTCGGTTCATATGTAAAACCGAAACAATGAGTTTGAGTTATAGGTGTATTAATTTTTTTATTAATGATTATAACTGCTTTTATAGGTTATGTGTTACCATGAGGACAAATGAGTTTATGAGGTGCTACTGTAATAACAAATCTAGTATCCGCTATTCCTGTAATTGGTAATCATATTGTGACTTGATTATGAGGTGGGTTTTCTGTAGATAATGCAACTTTAAATAGGTTTTTTAGTTTACATTATTTATTACCTTTTATTATAGTTGCTGCATCTTTAATACATATAATATTATTACACCAAGATGGTTCTAATAATCCATTAGGTATTGATTCTACTAATGACAAAATTCATTTATACCCATATTTTGTTATAAAGGATTTTTTAGGACTTACGTTATTTTTAATATTTTTTTCTTTTTTTGTATACTTTTCTCCTAATATATTAGGGCATTCTGATAATTATATTGAAGCAAATCCAATGGTTACACCTACTCATATTGTACCAGAATGATATTTTTTACCATTTTATGCTATATTAAGAAGTATTCCTCATAAATTAGGAGGTGTTATTGCTATGTTACTATCCATATTGATTTTAGCTTTGTTACCTTGAATACATAGCACAGAAATTCGTAGTTCTAGGTTTAGACCATTATATCGATTACTTTATTGAATTTTAGTAAGTTGTTGTATACTTTTAGGATGAATAGGCGGAATGCCCGTTGAAGATCCATATATTTTAATAGGTCAAGTATTAAGTATTTTTTATTTTTTTTATTTTTTAATTATGTTACCATGTTTAGGTAAAATAGAAACTTATTTATTAAAATTTAATAAATAAGTTTCTATTTTACCTAAACAAATTTGTTTTAGTATTACGGATAGAAGGGTTCGAACCTTCATAAAAAATAATTTTTTAGTTAGAATCTAAATCTAATATGTTTGCCAATTTCATCATATCCGCCTAGTCAAATTTACTAAAAACTGGTGTAAAAGGGTTCGAACCTATATATGTTAACATCAAAAGTTAATGCCTTACCATTTGGCTATACACCATAATAAATTACTTTTTACTTTTAAAATCATAAACATTTCTAATAAATTTATATTTAACTCCTGGCAAATCTTTTGTGCGTCCACCACAAACTAAAACTAATGAATGTTGTTGTAGTGAATGACCTTCACCCGGAATATAACTAATAACTACTTTTTTATTCGATAATAAAACTTTAGCTACTTTTCTATCTGCAGAATTTGGTTTTTTTGGATTCATGGTATATACTTTTAAGCAAATTCCTTTTTTTTGTGGGTTTTTTTCTAAAGCAGAAATTCTTTTAAATTTTTTTAGCTTTTTTTTTTTTAGAAGTTGTTGCGAAGTAACCATTTTTAAAATAAATTATTATGTCACATTTTTATAACAAATATAAAAGAAAATAATTTCAAATAATAAACAAAATAATATCATAATAACAAATTGTATATAAAAATCGTAAGTGAATAGTATTAAAACAATATAAAAAAAAAGTGATATTTTAATTTTATGATATTTTATTAAATTATATATAGAAAAAGAATTTAAAAATAAATTTCAAAAAATAATATTTATAAATAAAAAATTTGTTAAAAATAATATTTTACAATTGTAATTAGATCATCAAAAAATATAATCAGATAACCTTAATTGTATATCAAAAAAAGAATATGATGTTAATTCATTTGTAAAATTCCAATAAATTAAAAATATAAGAAAAATAAAAAGTAAGAATAAATTTATAACAAAAAACATTGCATAATTTCAAAAAATTAATTTATTTATGATTAGTTTTATTCATTTAACTTGAGTTTTGTATCAACTTGAACAAAAAAAATTATATAATACATAATTAAAAAATGGTAATATAAAAAAACATACAAAAAATAATATTAAAAGGCCTGATATATTAAAAATTTCAAAAGAATTTAATACACTTAATTTTTTTTTCGTTATTTTTAAAATTAAAATTGAACTAAATAAAATTAATGAATGTAATTTTAAAACAGCTATAAAAACACAAAGTATAAAACTTTGTGTTAAATAAAAAAAAGAGGTTAAAAATTCTTTTATATAAAAATAAATTGTTAAAAAATTTGATTTAAAATGAGTGTATTAGGACTTGAACCTAAAATAAATAAATTAAAAGTTTAATGCTTTACCTAATTAAGCTATACACCCAATAATTACATAAGCAATAATGGATTTGAACCATTAACCTTTTCAATGTAAACGAAATATTCTGCCAATTGAACTAATTGCTTTTTGTAAATATTAAATAAAAAATACTTTTATTAAAAGATTTAACTTTTAATAAGATAAACTAACCTATAAATTTTATGTTTAAAAATCAAAAATATACTATTATTAAACACTTTTTTAATCAAAATTATTTACCATTAAATAAAAAACTAATATCATCTATAAATGAATTAGGTACTTTTTATATTCTTAATTTAATAAATTTTATGATAAAAAAAAAATAATATTAGATGAAGTAGGATTTGAACCTACGATAAAAAAATTCTTATTTCAATTTTCAAAATTGATGCCTTCAACCACTCAGCCATTCATCTTTAAGTTAAAAGTTTTTTTTATTAAATTTTAAATAATATCACTTAAATATAAAAATAAAATGAATAATTATTCATTTACAAAATCACATTACACTTTTATAATAAATTATGATTTACTATATAAAAATTTTATAAAGAAAAAAAATTATAAAATAATTTTAATAAATAAAGCTAAAATAGATCAATTTGATTTTAATATAAATTTATATAATAATTTAATTTTAAATTATTATATACAACATAATATATACTATAAATTAACAAATTTAAAGTTAACTTACAAACATAAATTATTTTTTGATAATTTAATTTTAAATAACAATAATTTTAAAAATTGAAATTCTAATTTTAATATAAATTTTAACATCAACCATTTAAATTTTTTACTATCTGAAACATTAATTTCAAATCTTCAAATATATAAAACTTCAACAATAAAAATTACTTTTTTCCTTAAATAAAATTTTAGGGTATGATGTAAACGGATAACATATTTGCTTTGGGAGTAAAATAGTATAGGTTCAAATCCTATTACCCTAAATTATTAAAATAAAGATGATCAAATTTATGAACGTAAATTCATAAATTTGATCATCTTTTTATGACTTCTAATTAATTGAAATTCAATTTTTTGTTTTTTAAAATTAACTTTTTGATGCATCGTAAGAACTATCACACCTATCATTGCAACTAATAAAATTAAACTTGCTAATAAAAAAAGTATACAATAATTTGTATATAATACATTTCCAATAACTTGAACATTACTCATGAAATTTAATTCATCAAACCAAGAAATTCAATAAGTTTGTACTAAAAATATATTCAACAAATCAAAATTTTCTGTAAACCCATAAAAAATTTCACCTAAACACATAATAAAAAAAATTATTATAGGCAAAAAAAAAGAAAAATTTACACTTTGTTTTTGTATTTTAATATTTAACATCATAATAACAAACAAAAATAAAACAGCAATAGCACCTACATATACTATTAATAATAAAAAAGAAAAAAATTCTGCACCTAATAATAATAATAAAAACGTGATATTACAAAAAACTAAAATTAAAAATAATACGGAATAAACAGCATTTGTTAAAGTGATAACCATCAAAGCTGAAAAAATAGATAAAATAAAAAATAAATAAAATAAAAAAAATTCGAATGTCATAGTTAATTAAATTATTTAAGCGAAAAAAGGGATTTGAACCCTTATCTATAATTTTGGCAAAATTATACTTTACCAATTAAGTTATTTTCGCATTTTGAATATAAAATTTAAGTAAATAAAATTAAAAAAGCCATCATTAACGCAAATAAAGCTACTGCTTCTGTTAATGCAAATCCTAAAATTGTGTAACCAAATAATTGTTGTTTTAGTGAAGGATTACGAGCATAAGCCATAACTAAAGAACCAAATACAATTCCTACACCTGCTCCTACACCTGTTAAACCTATAGTAGCTAATCCAGCGCCTATCATTTTTGCACTTTGTAAAGTAACGTTCATAATTATATATAAAATGTTTATTTTTTTAGCCTCTCTATTTAAAATATAAGCTAGAATTGGACTCGAACCAATAAAACAAAGATTTGCAATCTTACACAAAACCATTATGTGTTCTAGCCAATAACGAGAGTAGGACTCGAACCTACAACTAATAGATTATGATTCTAAAGTTCTAACCTAATTGAACTATCCCGTTAACAACTTAAATTTTTCTGCTCTTTTTTAATTTACAACCATTATGTGCAATTATAGTTTCATCATAAATACACAAAATATTAAAAGAATATTGTTTTAATTGATTTAATAAAATTTTTTTAAATTTATTTAAACCTTTTAATTTTATGTAAAAAGATACATTCTTATTAGTTTGCAATATGTGTAAAAAAATTTCATTTAAATTCGTTTTTATTGAATTTAAAGTAATTTTTTTTAACCCTTTAATTTTATTACGACCACTAGAAGTTCATAGCAAAATATTTCCATTTAAATCTAATAATATATAAAAAATATTATTAAATGTAAATAATATGTGTATATAGTAAATATTTTCAATTTTTTTTAACATTTTAAATTTAAATTTTTTTTTAACCTCCTTAATTTTTCTTATTATAATTCATAAAATATCCTAAGTAAATAAAATAGCATTTGAGTTCTAAAAGGGATCAAGCATTTATAAAATTTATTTCAAAGTTAAAAATAAAAAAATTATTCTCATTCAAGAGCACCTTTAAATCATTCATATATAAAACCTATAGTTAAAATAATTAAAAAAATCATCATTGTTAAAAAGCCAAATAATGATATGTTTAATAATACAATAGATCAAGGAAATAAGAAACTTATTTCTAAATCAAAAATTAAAAAAAGAATAGCTACTAAATAAAATCTAATATCAAAAGTTATTCGAGCATCTTCAAATGGATTAAATCCACATTCATATGCACTAACCTTTTCTTGATCTGATTTTTGAAAAACTAAAATATAAGATAACATATATATAATAGTTGCTAAAATAAATGCTAAAATAAAAAAAATAAATATAACTAAGTATTCATTAAATATTAATTTCATAATAAAAAATTTAATTAATTTTAAGGTAACCAATTTAGGCTAATTAAGAGACCACTAAACAAAATTATGTAAGCTAAAGACAATGGCAAAAATACTTTTCAACCCAATCTCATTAATTGATCATAACGATAACGTGGAAATGATGAACGTACCCATATAAACCCAAATAAAAGTAAAGTTACTTTTAAACCAAATCATATTACACTAGGTATTCAAAAAAATAAATTTATATTAAATAATGGTAACCAACCCCCAAGAAAAAATATAACAGCTAAACTACACATTAAAATCATATTAGCATACTCACCTAAGAAAAATAAAGCAAAACCCATAGCAGAATATTCTACGTTATATCCTGCTACTAACTCAGCTTCAGCTTCTGGTAAATCAAAAGGAGCTCGATTCGTTTCTGCAAGTATGGATATATAAAACATAATAAAAATAGGAAACAAAGGTATTCCAAATCATATTGCTTGTTGGGCTAAAACAATTTCAGTAAAATTTAAAGAACCAGCACATAGTAAAACATTGATTATAATTAAGCCTATAGAAACTTCATATGAAATCATTTGAGCAGCCGATCGTAAAGCGCCCAAAAAAGCATATTTTGAATTACTTGCTCAACCTGACATAATTATACCATAAACACCTAAAGATGAAATTGCTAATAAGTATAAAACACCTATATTTAAATCAGAATAAACTAATCCTTCACCTAATGGTATAATACATCAAGAAAGTAACCCTAAAAAAAATGTTAAAATAGGTGCTAGGATAAAAATACTTAAATTAGAACTAGAAGGTAAAATTGTTTCTTTAATAAAAAGTTTTAAACCATCTGCCAAAGGTTGTAACAAACCAAAAATACCAACTACATTAGGACCTTTTCGTCGTTGAATAGCTGCCATTACTTTTCTTTCTGCTAAAGTAAGGTACGCAACCGAAATAAGCAAAGGTATTATTATTACAATTATTTTTAATATAATATAAATAAAATACATAGATTTTTTAATAAATTTTTTTAACTATAAAAAAGAAAACGATAATAAATTAGTAAATAAAAATAATAAATTAAAATCAAAGATTAAAAATATAATGAAATATAAGCACAAACCTAAAATCAAAACATTAACTTTATTTGAAGGAAGCATCACTAAAAATAAATTTTTAGTATTAAAATCAAAATATATAGTTTTTATTAATCGTAAATAATAAAAACAACCTATACAATTACATAATAATACTATAAATGTTAAATAAAACATATTATTTTCAAGTGATGAAAATAGCACAAAAAATTTAGAAAAAAAACCAGCTAATGGCGGTACTCCAGCCATAGAAAATAATATTATAGTAAATGAAAATACCAGAACAGGATTCAAAACTACCAATAAATTTAAGTTTTTAAAAAAACGTGATTGGTAATAAAAAGGAAATTTCAAATAGTAAGAATTTAAAAAAATAGAAAAAAAACCTAAACTCATTATTAAATAAATTACTAAATAAATAAATAAGTTATTTAGACTATCAAATGTATTCGAAATGATAGCTAATAAAAAAAAACCTACATGGCTTATCGAACTATAAGCAATAAAACGTTTTCACTTAATTTGAGAAAATGCTGAAAATGTACCTATAATAGAAGATAAAAAAATGCTTATAATTAATATATACGATCAAATATTAAATAAATCGTAAAAAATAATTAATAAAAATTTTAACAATAAACTTAAAATAGGTAATTTAGACATAATTGAAAAGAATGCTGTAATCGAACTAGGAGCACCTTCATAAACATCAGGAACTCATAAATGGAAAGGGGCAGCACTAAGTTTAAATAAAAGAGATATTAAAATAAGAGTTAAACTTAAAAAAATAGTACTATGAATATTTAAATTTGAAATTAAATTAACATTAACAAAAAAATTTAAAAGATCATTAAAATTAGTTAATCCTGTACTATTATATAATAAAGAAAAACCAAATAATAAAAATGCTGAAGAAAAAGCACCTAAAATAAAATATTTTATACCAGATTCTGTGGAAAATTCTGAATTACGCTTAAAACTTGCTAAAATATAAAAAATTAAACTTTGAAATTCAATTACTAAATATGTGCTTAATAAATCATGTACTTGAATAATAAATAAAATTGCTATCACATTTAATAAAATTAAAATTCAAAATTCAAAATTATTAATTTTTTCTTTATTTATGCTTTCTAAAGAAATACTAACTCAAAACAAACTTAATAATAAAATTAAAATTTTAGAATAAAATGAAAAAGAATTATTAATAAATAAATTATTTCAAGTAATTAAATAAATAGGCGATTGATTAAAGATTAAAATAAAACTTAAAATTAAAATTAGTACAAATAAATATTGCACGTTTTTAGTAACTATAAAATAACCATATCTTGTATTTGTACTTAAAATTACTCCAAAAATTAATAATAAACAACTACAACATAATAAAAAAAACTCCACTAAAATTGAATAAAAACTAAAAGAAAAATTGATAATCATTATTAAGTTATTAATTAAAAAAAAAATTTAGAAACCTGTATCAAATTTTCAATTAAAAAAATTTTAAATAAAGTTACTAAAAAAAAACTCAAAGTTTTTTTGTGAATATAATCAAATAAAATATAAAATAATCCATTTAATATATGTAACAGAATAAAATTTAATAATAAAAATAATAATTCTAAATCAAAAAATAAACTATAAAAAAAATAAATACCTATAAACCTGACAAAAAATCAATTATAATTAAAGAAACTCATAAAATAATTTAAAAAAAATGCTCTAATAAATTTAATACACTAAAATGCAATTCACTTAAAAATGGATTTGGATATAAGCCTAATCATAAAACTAAAACCACTAACAAAATTAAAATTATAAATTCTCGTCTTGAAATATCTTGAAAAATAACAAAATAATTTGTACGTAATAAACTAAATCCAACTCGATTCAATAATCAAATTGAATAACCTGCAGATAAAATTACGCCAGCCATTGAAAAAAATGTAATAAATAAATTTACTTGAAAAATACCTAACAAGATTAAAAATTCACCAATAAAATTACTTGTACCCGGAAAACCAATATTAGCAAAAGAAAAAAACATAAAAAATATCATAAAAATAGGCATTACTGTAACTAAACCACCGTAATATTTTAAAATTCTTGTTTTATAGCGATCATATAATATACCAACACATAAAAATAAAGCACTTGAAACTAATCCATGACCCAACATTAAAATTATACTACCTTCAATACCATTTATATTTAACGAAAAAATTCCTAAGGTAACAAAACCCATATGCGAAATAGAAGAATATGCTATAATTTTTTTCAGATCAATTTGTCTTAATGTTGTTAAAGAACCATATACAATGGCGATTAAACTTAAAGTAAAAATAAAAGGAGTGTAATAAATAGTCGCTTGTGGAAACAAAGGTAATGAAAACCTCAAAAAACCATATCCACCTAACTTTAATAAAACACCGGCTAATATAACGGACCCTGCCGTAGGTGCTTCTGCATGCGCTTCAGGTAATCAAATATGAAATGGTACCATAGGTATTTTAACTGCAAAACTTAAAAAAAAAGCTATTCATAATAATAACTGAGTTTTTTCAGAAAAAGAAATAGATCATAATATTTGTATATCTGTAGTACCTATATTTACATAAATAAAAATAAGAGCTACTAACATAAAAAAAGATCCAATTAGTGTATACAAAAAAAATTGATAAGCTGCTCTTATTTTTCTATTTCGAGACCCTCATATACCTATAATTAAAAACATAGGAATTAAAACACTTTCGAAAAAAATATAAAATAATAACAAATCTAAAACACAAAAGACTTGTATTAAACAAAATTCAAGAAATAAAAAACAAATTAGATATTCTTTAACTAAATAATTAATTGAATGTCAACTTGCTAATATACAAATACTTATTAAAAAAGTAGTTAATAGAATAAAAAATAAAGAGATTCCATCAATTCCCAAAATATAATTAAAATTAAAATAAGGAAATCAAATTACAGTAGTTGTAAATTGAAAAAATGATGTATTAGTATGAAACAAAATTCATAATAATAACGAACATATAAATGTACAACATGTGAAAGCTAATGAAACATTATATAATCTAATTATTTTTTGATCATTAATAAAAAAAAGAATAAATATACCTACTAACGGAAGTAAAGAAATTATAATAAGAGGATTTATCATTAAAGAAGATAAATTAAAAAACATGTTTAACTTATTAATCAAAATTTATTACCTATATATGAGTCTAGATTGACTTGAACAATCAACCTTACGCTTATCAAGTTACAATCGAAAAATAAAATAAATAGATATAAATAAATTATTTGACTCTGCAAAAAACTATACGTGATAATCACTTATCATATAGCTTAATTAAAAACTAAATCCACTTATTTAATTTATTTGAAATACTTAGCTTATTTTGTTCATTACAAAAAAACTTTTGCTTTAATTTCATCCTTAACCATGTTCTGATTTATTGTAATATACATATTTAAAAGTTTTATTTTACATCAAAATTTATAATTATTTTTATAGCACGCTTATAAACAAAATTAATTTATTTTAGAGAAGATGTTTTCAATAAATTCCTGTACGTACTTTTAAACATAAATTTTTAATTACTGTTTTTAACTTCATTTACATTTGTAAATTAATTAAGAATTAAAATTGCATATAATTTATAGATAAGATTTGCACTTATATAAAAAATCAGTTAATACAAAATATATAATACCATGTCACACGCGTACGCTCTAACCATTAAGCTATAGACTCAATAAATTTGTTAAATAAAAAAAAGCAAAATGAAAAAATAAAAAAATAAATATAAATTTGCGTTTATATTTATATTTACAATTAAACATAGACTTAATATAATAAAAAAAATATAATGAGTTAATTGGCCTGTTTGTAATTTAACAACAATAAAACTCAATTTATTTGTAAACATACTTAATCCAAATGGGCCCAATAATTCAACAAATCCTCTGTCTAAATTTTTTAATGAAACATGGTATCCGAAATTTAATAATGGAAAAACTATTAATTTATTATAAATACTATCAAAATACCATTTCTTATTTATAAAATAAGAAAGAAAAAAATTAAATTTATACAATTTAATTTTCAGAATTTGAATATTTATTAAACTACTAACAATAATACCTAATAAACTTAAAAAAAAAGGCAACCACTTCAAACTTACCTTTAAAAATTCACTTTCTAAAAAATATATATTATTAGGGTAAATAAATATAGAAGTATTTCATACATCAGTACCTAACCCTATAAAAAAATCTTTTAAAAAATAACCTATAAAAATACTACCAAATCCTAAAATAAGTAAAGGAATTAATATTAAAAAAGAAGATTCTGAAATAACTGCAACACGATTATAATTAGCATTATTTAAAAAAGTTAAATAAATTAATCGAAAAGAATAATAAGCAGTAAAAAAAACAGAAATATTACCTAACCAGCACGCAACAGAACTTATTTGATAAACAAGGTTATTATTCCTAAAAATATTTGATATTTCTAAAATAGTATCTTTTGAATAGAATCCAGTTAAGAAAGGAATACCTACTAAAGCAAATGAACCGATTAACATTAAAGAATAAGTTACAGGTAAAAAATTAACTAACGAACCCATACGACGCATATCTTGCTCATCACCTAATGCATGAATAACAGAGCCAGCAGCTAAAAATAATAATGCTTTAAAAAACGCATGGTTCGTTAAATGAAAAATACTTACATTATAATTAGATAAACCACAACAAAAAACCATATACCCTAATTGACTACAAGTAGAATATGCAATTACTTTTTTTAAATCATGCTGGAAAGTTCCAGTTAATGCTGCAAAAAAAGCTGTAATTGAACCTATAACAATTAATAAAAACAAAGTAATATGCGAAAACTCAATCAATGGAGAAAAGCGTATAATTAAAAAAACACCAGCAGTAACCATAGTTGCCGCGTGAATTAGAGCAGAAACAGGTGTAGGACCTTCCATAGCATCAGGTAACCAAGTATGTAAACCTAATTGCGCAGATTTCCCTATAGCTCCTATAAACAAAAAAATTCCAATTAAGCTTAAACTATGAATCTTTAAATTAAAAAATATAAAGTAATAATCCATAAAAAAGGGAACCATTGAAAAAATAGTTAAATAATGTACCGTTTTAAAAATTAAAAAAATACTAAAAATACTAAACAAAAGTCCGAAATCTCCTATCCGATTTAAAACTAAAGCTTTGATTGCAGATCGATTAGCTAATAATCTAGTAAACCAAAAATTTATCAACAAATATGACGCTAACCCTACACCTTCTCAACCTAAAAACATTTGTATTAAATTATCTGCTGTAACTAAGATTAACATAAAAAAAGTAAAAATTTCTAAAAATGACATGAATCTTGGAAAATGCGGATCCTCTTGCATATAACTAATTGAATAAATATGAACTAATGTAGAAATACTAGTAATAACTACTAACATTACTGCAGTCAACGTGTCAAATAAAAAGCTTCAATTTAATTCCAAAATTCCTGAAATAATTCAAGGACTTATAGCTAAATAAATATTTGTATTACCTAACCCTATCTCAAAAAACACCATTAGTGATAAAATCATTGACAAACTTACACAACTTGTTGCTATTAAACTTGAACCGTAATAACCTAGTCAACGACCACCAAAACCTGTAAATAAAGACCCAATTAAAGGCAAAAAAATAATGATTAAATACATCTATTACGAATAAATTTTTAATTAACTCTTCTTTAAATTAAAAGCAGAAGGATATAATTTAATAGAGTTTAGAATTTGTTTATTACAAAACAAAATATTATTATATACTATTTTTATAATATAATTATTAGACTGAGTAGCATTTGTTAAAGTAGAATTAAAAATTAAAGCATTAACTTTATAAGTATTCAAATAAAAACTATCTTTAATTTTTTTTAAATTTATAGTTAAATTTGTTAAAGTATATAATTGATCTTTATTAATTTCGACTATAATATTATTAATTAAATTTGAATTTAATTCCAAAATATACTTTCTTAATTTAAAAGATATTAAAAATTTAGGTAAAAAAAAGTGTAATAATATAATATAACTGAATACAAATATGATAAAAAATCAAAAAATTTGAGGAAAAATTATAATACGATCTAATTGAGGCATTTTTTTATTTTATAATTTTTATTTAATGTAATTCTAACACATCATTTAAATAAATACAAGTTAACAATGTGAAAACATATGCTTGTAATATAGCAATTGCTAACTCAAGTCCAATTAACGCAAATAATAAAATTAACGGAATTATATGAAAAAATGATATAAGACCACCCGAAATTAGCATTGTTCAAGAAAAACCAGCAATTATTTTTAATAATGTGTGGCCTGAAGTCATATTTGCAAATAATCGAATAGATAATGTAAACACTTTTACAATGTATGATAAAAACTCTATTGTAATAATTAAAGGTACAATGATTAAGGGTACCCCTCTAGGTAAAAATAAAGAAAAAAAATTTATGCCATGCTTTTGAATACCTATTATATTTATTCCTAAAAAAATTGATAAAGATAAACAAAAGGTAAAAATAATATGACTAGTTACAGTAAAACTATATGGAATCATACCTAAAACATTACAAAAAAGTAAAAATAAATGTAAAGTAAAAATAAACGGGAAATAAATTTCTCCCTTCTTATTTAAATTTTCACGAACAATTGACATTGTTAAATTATAAACTTCTTCAAAGCTTAATTGTCAATGACTAGGAATTAAAGTATTATTATAAAAACTCAGGCTTATCCAAAAAATTGAAATAATCAAAACTAAAAGCATAAAAATAGAAGAATTTGTTAATGATAAATTAAAATTAGTTAATTGAATAGGTAAAATAGTTACAATTTCAAATTGTTCTAAAGGACTAAAAATTATATTTTTATTATTTATTGAAAATGACATAAGAAAATTAATTATTAAAATCAAGAGAAGAAGGAATCGAACCCTCAATCATTGGTTTTGAAGACCAAAGCTTTACCTAATTAAGCTATTCTCCTATTAATAAAGTTATTTAATTTAGTAAGTAAACAATGGAGATAATTGGACTTGAACCAATAATTTATAAATGCAAATCATATGTTTTACCTTAATTATTAAAACTATATCCCCAAAGTAAATTAATAAGTTTAGTTAAATTTTATTAAATCAATTAAAAAAAACTTTTATATAAGAGAGAAGGTGGCTGAGTGGTTGAAAGCGATAGTTTGCTAAACTATTATAGTATAATAATTAATATGTATCATAGGTTCAAATCCTATTCTTCTTAAAACTACTATTACTGTATCTATATATATTACTATATATTTATACTTACTTAAAACTACTATTACTGTATCTATATATATTACTATATATTTATACTTACTTAAAACTACTATTACTGTATCTATATATATTACTATATATGGTTATCTACGTTTTGAAGGACTTGAACCTTCATTGTCAATTTAGAAGATTGAAGTTTTATCCTAAAATTAAACTAAAAACGTGTATTAATATTTTTGTTTAAAGAGAATAGGATTTGAACCTATGAAGTACTTTATTGTACAATAGATTTACAGTCTATCGCTTTCAACCACTCAGCCATCTCTTTAAATAAGTTATTATTTTATGATTTGGATTGTGTTAAGTAAAAGTTTTTTTTAACTGTTAATTAAAAAATGGTAATTAATTTTATTAAGTCTAGATAGCTCAGGGGTTTAGAGCATAAGGTTGAAAACCTTTGTGTCATAGGTTCAAATCCTATTCTGGACAAATTTTAATATATTTAATCAAAATTATGTTTAACAAAACTTATATTTTTTATAATCGTCCTGTTTCCCCGCATTTAAGCATTTATTTGCCACAATGGTCTTCAATCCTTTCTATATTTCATAGAATTACTGGTTTTATTTTAGTTTTATTATTATTTATATTTATTATTTTAAATGAATTTTTTGGTAATTTTTATTATTTTAATATATTTTTGTTAAATAAATTTGTATTTATTTTTTTAATAAAATTTTCCTATTTAATTATTAATTGAAGTTTGTTATATCACTTTTTTAATGGTTTTCGTTATATACTAACAAATTTAGGTTATAATCTTTGGAATTTAACATATTTTGGTATGTTCTTGTTTATGTTTTTTTTTATACAAGTGATAAAATTAATAATTTTATGTTTTTAAAGGAAAATAATTATTTAAAAAAAGTAATTTCAAGTAGGTTTTTCACTAACTCTAAAATTAAGTATGTGCGAATTTATAGATGAAATCCTTATTTAAGTTTAAAACCTTGATTTAGTATTTATCCTTTAGATTTGTTTAATCATGATTCAATGATTTTAGATATCTTAATTAATATAAAAGATGGCCAAGATTCTAGTTTAACTTTTAGAAGATCTTGTAGAGAAGGTATTTGTGGCAGCTGTTCGATGAATATAGATGGTTTAAATAGTTTAGCTTGTTTAAAAAAGTTTGATTTAAAAAATAAAACGTTTCTTACAATTTATCCTTTACCTCATATGTATGTTATAAAAGATTTAATATCTGATTTAACTAATTTTTATAATCAATATCGTTTAATAAAACCTTGACTTATGAATTCTGGGAATAGTTTACCAATAAAAAAAGAGTATCTGCAATCTAAATATGATCGTTTAGAGTTGGATGGTCTTTATGAATGCATTCTTTGTGCATGTTGTTCATCAAGTTGTCCCAGTTATTGATGAAATTATGATAAGTATTTAGGTCCTGCTATTTTATTGCAGTCTTATCGTTGAATTATTGATTCTAGGGATTTTCAAACTAGTAAAAGATTGCAATTTTTAAATCATAAATTTCGTTTATTTAAATGTCACAATATTTTAAATTGCAGTAGTGTGTGTCCGAAAAATTTAAACCCTGCAAAGGCTATAGGGTTATTAAAATATAATTTAAATGTATTTTAGAAAAGGCGAAGGGAGCTAGATTGGTAAAGCAGTAGTTTGTGGTACTAAAGATTAATAGGTTCAAATCCTATTCTTCGCCCATTAAATTTTGTTATAAAGTTATTTTTAATTATTATATTTAAAAATTAAAGTTAATTTTATTGATAATTTTTTTTTCAGATAATTAAATAATTCTTCTATTTGTTTGAAATTAATTTCTTCAATTTCAAAAAAAATAGTACCTGGTAATAAATAAGAATTTTGTGTGTAAATAGATCCTTTTCCTTTACCCATTCTTGATTCGATATTTAATTTAGTTAAGTTTTTATTGAATGGTATATTGTGTCAAATTTTAGTTTTTTTTTTAAATGTTAATTCTTTTAACTTTTTGTTTATAAAAGTTATTATTAATAAATTTTGTTTTTTTGAAATTGATTTGAAATTAATTATTTTAAATCCAAATTGTCCAAATTTTAATAAATTTTTTGAGTGTTTAAGTCTTTTTTTATATTTATTATGTGTTTTTTTCATAATTTTTTAAGTAAGTTTGTAAAATAGTCAAATTTTTAGATTACAGGTTCCTAGTTTAGTGTATATGTTTTTATTTATAAAATCTATATTATTATTCATACTGGTTAAAGTAACAAAACCATTTTTAAAAGTAACTTTTTTTGCCATATTGCTTTTTGAGTTTTCAAATCGGCCGTTTAAAGTTATTTTATAGCCTTTTAAAACAACTTTTTTAGGTCCATTTTTTGTAAATAAAATTTGTTGTGTATTAATTTTTTGTTTAATTAAAAATAAAATAATTGCTAAAATTTTTTTAGGAGTATAATTTAAATTTTTTGTTAAATAATCAATATATAGAGAAAATAATGTTGAAGATAAAAATTTTATCTTATTGGAGTAAATAGAAACTTTTATATATTTTTGTAGATAAAATCAATAAGCAATTATGTATATGTATTTTTTTAAAAAATTATCGTATGTATTTTTTAACTGGTTCCCAAAAACATAAATTTTAATATGAAATTTGTTAGTATTATGTCAAAATTCAATTTTGTTTGCAAATTTTGTATTTTGTACTAAATTTTTCATTGTGTAATTGAAACTTTTGATATATTTAAAAAAAAAATTATTTTGGTATTTTTTACCATATTGTTGTGATTGTATAAGTCAAAGATTTGAAATTCCTAATCTTAAACTTTTTGGATTTATTTTTTGAGACATTATTTTAATATTGTAAAATTAATACGTTTAGAAAGATTTGAACTTTCAGTATTTAAATTCGTAATTTAATGCTTTATCCAATTAAGCTATAAACGTAATATTTAGTAAAATATTCTTCCTGAATAGGATTTGAACCTATATTTTTATGGTTAACAACCAAATGCTTTACCTAATTAAGCTATCAGAAATTTATGTTAAATAAAAAGTTTTTTTTATTTGTATAAGTATATTTTAAATTTAGTATATCATGTAAAAAAAACTTATTATATAATAATACAAACTTTTAATAAATTATAAATACTTCTATCGTTTAATGGTTAGGACTATGTTTTTTCAAGGCATAAATGTGAGTTCAATTCTCACTAGAAGTATTAAGATAACACGGGATAGAGTAATATAGGTTAACTCATTAGGCTCATGATCTAAAGTTATAGGTTCAAATCCTATTCCCGTAATATATTATTGTTGAAGTAGTTAGATTTAATCTCAAAAATATAGTTAATTATTATT